TGAATACTGGAGTGACTCTAGCTGCTGCCATAAGCTTTGAGTTTAGTGCTTGCTTTCTCAGACTCTACTATCATGGATAGGCTTACTTTGAGAGGCGCTTACTGGAATAGCTGCTAAGAAGATAAGCTGCAAGAGCGAACTTCCCGCTGCCCTGCAGACTACTCCATAACTAATCTAACCACAGGGGGAGGAGGGGAATAAAGTGCAAGAAAAAGGAGAGAACACTCGTTTGCCTTAGTCAACCTAAATGCCAGTAAGAGTCAGCGCCCTTACTCTTCCCAAAAGAAGGTTTTATGTGAGTGCTTGCAGGTTAGCTAAGTTTAGCATTATTGAGCGGGAAAGGCTATATCCAATGTCAGGGAAGAACCAGACGAAGGGAAGAGAGCACTAAGAGTAAAAGGGTGGGGGAGATATAGTAAGAAAGTGCTTTCAAAGCAGGAGCAGGGCGGAGAGAGCTCGGTGAGGAAATAAAGAAAGAAGGGCAGGGCAGCTAATTGAATAAGCGTTAGAGCCGATGGAAGGCACGGGAATCACACTTTAGCTGAAAAGCGCTTACTTGCTTCAAGACTTATGTAGTGTGCGCTAGCTGAAAAGGGAGGGGATGCGCCTCGCGTATAGGCTCGCTGCTTTGAAAACCTGTGCCAGCCGAAAAAAAAAAAGAGTCTTGTTTTTTTCTAGTCAGCATTGGTAGTACAGGTCCATCCGCTCTCTATCATTAATAGGCTAGCCCATAATAATGAAGAGTGCAGTGGCTTTCCGGAGACCCGCTCTGAAAGTAAGCAAGCCGACTTTCGCCGCCTCAAGTTCGGTTCGATAAGTACTTAGACTAGAGTACAGCTCTCTCTCTTCTTTAAAGAAAAGAAGAAAGTCAAGTTAGTCAAGATAGTTAGTAAGGTTACAGGGGCATTCCACTGAAGAAGTACGGCATCGGTTCTTGCGAATTAATCTGCTGTTGGAAGAAAGCTAACACTATAATATAAGGGCTCGATCCCAGACTTAATAGCATTCAACGAAATAGAGGTTAGCGAAGAGGGAAGGGAAGAGAGAAAGCAAAGGCTTCGGCTAGCGAAGTGAGTGAGCGCGGGTAGGCAACGAAATTCACTGATCTTTCTGAAAACGAGGTCCTATTTCCTTACTCTCTTGAGTAAGCAAGTCAACTACCTTACTTATATACGTAGTTTTGATCACGGCGCCAGGCCATAAACAAGAAATAGCCGGCTAAAGGCCCATAACCGATAGCGAAGTCCGAGCTTAAGTAAGCGAGGGCAGAAAATTGAAAACGAAAGTGAACGTGGCGAAAGGCAATAAGGATTTTGCTCCAGGGAAAAGCTTTTTCTCGCCCCAGAGTCCCGAGCAGCCTTAAGGTTCTCTCCTGCCTCTCCCGAGGGGATATTTTTAAAACCTTTCTTCTCTCTCCTTACTCTAACGAGTAAGCAAATAGGAATTACCTTACTGTCGAGTGGCTTTCGCTCCTCTCCCTTAGGTATCTGGTTTCTTCTCGTCTGTCTTAGTGCTCTCTTCTAATGTATGGTTAGTTCCCTCCCTTTTTTCTTCGCGATCTAATATCGTTCTGTCTTCAGTAAGACAGGTCTCTATCTCTAAATTCTTTAGAATATCCCCATCTTCTTTGTTCTCTACCTCACTTCCCTTCTGAAAGAATTTTTCTTCTAGAATAGAATTATAGACCTGCAGTTCACTTATTTTATTCCTTAGTGACGCAATTCTTCGTTTTCCCATGTGATCTAGGCCAGACAAGTCATTTATATGTAATGGCATCGTATCCGCCCAGGCTCCACTTTCGGTTTCAAATAATCGTACCCTCTTGGGGTCCAGGGACAACCGGAGAATGTAACTATTCTTAGTCGAGGTGACTTCGAGTGTGGACAACTTAACCTTGAAGTTCGATTTCACTTCTACCAGTGTCTTAAGAGAAGGGTCAGCGTACTGCTTCTCAAACCATTCTGGATGGATCATGGTTTTAGCCGGTCCCTTGAATTTAATCACATTATGCTCGTCCACTGTTTTCAAGTAATATGTTTTCGGTGCTACAAACATTCCTTTTTCTACCCTTTCCTCCAACTTAAACTTACCTAGTATAGTGCCTGAGATTAACTCAGGAGGAAGAGGACTGCCTAGAACAACGGAGTCTGTGTCCGTGTAGTAGCAGTCTTCTCTTGAAATGAAAGGATACATATAGATCCTAGCACTGGCGGTGATAGCAGCAGCTAAATAAACTGCTGAGTTCTGCGGTGGATCCCACCGATCCTCGCCCTCCTCCATATTGTTATGGTACCATAACACCCAATTGTTTTCTTTAAGCTTATGACCGTCTATAAATGAATCCTTCTTCATAAATATGTTATATTTATTGTCATCGCAGATCAAGGTTATCGTGCTTTTAGGGTGAATTCCAAACCTTCCGTACAGCGAATTCAAAAGGTTCTTATACAGAAAGGCAAGGGCGTCATTTCCTTCCTTCTTAGCCTTTAATCTGCTATTATAAAGAGTGCTAACATAGTCCTTGAACGGGCTTTCCTTCTTCTGGAAGAGGTAGCCTGAGAGCGGGATCACAGTGTAGCCTATGTCTCTTGCATACTTTAACTCCTCACTATAGTAGACACCAAAAAAAGACCCCGTTGGAAAGATAAGACCCCTTTTTTTATCCCGAAAGGGAAGGAAGGGTCTCTTTATAGTCTCGGGGCATTCCACATATGCCTCAATAAAGCCAAAGAGGCTATCTAAGTCCTTATCACCCAGATTTCCATGCCACTCAGGCTCACCTCCAGGCATCGGAAAATCATGCATTACATAAGGATAGAGGGAGTTAACGTCGTAGTACTTCATACGAAAGATGGTTAGAGCCACTGAAGAAAGAGTTACCTTGCATTCTATGTCGATCTTGTAGTTCTTCCAATATAACTCTTGGGCTTTTTGCACTACCTCACCAAGGAGATAAATGTCATTTTTCATATATTCGATATACTCTTTTTTCTTAATAAGAAGATTTTCAAGGCTTACCTCGTCATAGGCGATAGAGCCTTTCCCGCCAATTCCCTTGCATAGATTCTTAGCTAGGACATCCAGCTTGCCAGGGAGTAGATGCAAGGAGTCTCTCCTGCGGAATAAGAGTCTATTACCTGTATAGACGGCTATCTCGTAGATTTTGTGGTTCCTCACCAGAGGTTTTAGCCTAAAATTGGAATGATGTAACGCTAGGTGCTTCACCAAGAAAATTCCATCGAATCGTGAGAAGTTATGGAAGTATACAGTTTGAATCGAAGGATTCTGCTTAATAATTTCAATTAACCTATAGACAAAGTCCGTAAGTAACTTATCCTTTCTTCAAAGCTTTTGAAGACTTTAGAAGTGTAATCCTCGCTGTAGTAGGTATCAATTCGACCTTTATCGATCACCACACCGGGACGAACCAGCAAGACATCTGCAGCATAAGGAAAATGAACTTTGGTCACATCCTCCTCACCGGTCTCGGGATCGGGAGTGGACTTGACATCTATTAGTATAGTCTCGGTATCGGCAACCAGGAAGGGTTTCAGCCTAGTTGAACCAGATTTCAGTGCTGTGATATGGGTTGGATAATTACGCTTCCGATATCGGAGAACTTTTGCCTTTCTTGGCTTGATATCCGTTAATATCGAACCTTTAAGAAGGCTTTCGATAAGGATCTTTTCCCTAACCTCGGCAGAGAGGTACTGCGCCTCCTTTAATTTAGTCTCCAAAAAGACTCGGATTGTGACTCCAATAACAAAATATCCTTCGTATTTTTCGATCAAATCGATTATTCGTTCATTTAAAAGAGCATATATCTCACTCTTTGGAATTCACTTTCCATCTTCATAAGTCAAGGCGATAGCACGACCAGCCGCAAAGGTGGTAGGTGTCCCGCCGGAGGTAAACATTGTAAATAAAACATTGAACTTAGCGTAATTCGAACCCGATAAGTAAGGGTAAGCACCCCGGAGTAAGAGATCCATGATAGCCAGACTGAGTTGATCAAAATCGCTAAAAGCGAAGTATGGCTCTTTGAAGGTATGAGAGGCTATGATTAGCCCTGGATGGGGGTGTTGGCATTTAGATCGGTCAACCCGGGAAATCATATGATTCAATAAGACGGAAGCTTCTTTTTGTCTGCTTTCCGCCGTTGTTGAATAAGCTCTGTTGATAAAAGAAAATCTCTCATTAATGGTGTAAACAAGACTTTCCAGTGAGCTTTCTCTCAAAGCTCTCCCACCTTTCTTGATGGGCATTCCAACTAAGATTCTCGCCGCATACAGAATGACAATAGCCATAGTAGTGCTGTTTAAAACGCGAGACGTTAGCATTCCAGACTTTCAGTCTTCGTTTGTCATTTATAATGTCCTCCGGTACCTCCAGACTAAAGAACTTGTCTAGCCTTTGGCTAGAGATTACACTCTGACAGACATCCTTTTCTTTTCTGTCAAAGAATTATCCTCACCCGCAATCCCTTTCTCAATAGGGATTGAAATCAGATTCATCCAAATCATATTGTTGACAAGCTTAAGGGGAGCACCCAGATCGTGAAAGACTTTCCGGTAAATACCGGGTAAATCTTGACTTTTTGTAATAGTACAAATCAAGTTGTCGTGCACCGTGTAAATAGGATATCCGTCCTTTCTCATGTCTTCTATTACACTCATGGCAATAAAAGCATCCTTTTGATGGATGAAGTTGACGAACGTAGAGATTTCAGTCTTCTTTCGATCTCTCTTATCTTGGGAAGAGACTGACAGAGTTACCTTACGTTTCCTCTTTTTTAGTTTGTCATAAACCCATAGAGAATAGGGCTCCATGACCATATAATCTTGGGAAGTGTTAAAGAATTTTGTAGAATACAAAACAGGCCTACCACAGGAGGCAGCAAACCAACCTAAAAGGCGGATAATGCCGATCAGGTGATCCATATGAGCAAATTTCTCCTTCCAGAACTTAAAGCAGAGAGAGGCTATATGGAAGCATTCCTTCTTAGTGGTAATCGAACGGAGATGACCTCTCAGATCATCCGCTGTACTCATTTGGCTTTTCCCATAGATAATGGGCATAAATATGCTTTTAACTAAAGAACGAGTAATGTCTTTGAAGACCTCTTCAGGAACACTTCCTTCCCTAGCAATGAAGGACTTTAACTAAATTTCAATGTGGTTATACACATCTTGGATGCGATCATCCCCGTCCATCGGGATGAGATTGGTTCTCTTAGCCAAGGTATCATCCAACAAGAAATAACTCAGAATTTGATATGCAGACGCAGAGGCGTCTTGGGTAATAGGAGAACTAAGAATTTGGTCAAGAGTAAAAGGAGACTTTTTTTGAACCTTATCCACCTCTACAATAGCCCTTAGATTGGCCAAGAACTGAAAGGGGTGTTTAGCACCCTTTGCAAAATCAATAAGAGTACCCTCAGAGCTCAATAAAGGATCGGTACCTTTCAGGTCATGCAATAGCTGGGATATCCTGCATAGAGCTGCCTCATCAGAAGTGAAAGACCTGTAATGGTAGGCTGCAGCCGTTTTAAAAGCACGAACATAATGATCAAAGAATTCAGGATTATAATCCTCATAGATGCTTATATCTTCTATAAGAATGAGGCTTCGAGCAAGATCACGCTCGTGAAAATGCAAGATACCACTGCGGTAGATTCGACCGCGGAAGTCAAGAAATGCCGGTAGATAAAATGTATAACCATCGTAGGCGGAGGCCATTTCGATAAGCGTTTGCTCGTAACGAGCACGCTGTATGTTAGTGACAAAAGTCTGGATCAATGAGCTATAGTCGGTAAGATGACGGAGCTTTTGCTCCGCGGCGATATATAAATTCCGAACTAACTCAGAGACATCATTGATGTTTCTTTTTGTAAGAAAGGAGGGCATGAGATAGCCCGTATGAACAAAAGATTCCTCATATTTGAGGATTAATTGAAGAAATTCACTGTTGATCTTAAAGCCCTGGCTCTGGAGCTTGTTCATTACCTCGCACAGGTCTGCGGCCTTTTTAAGGCTTAAACTATCCTCGAACTTACCAAAGTAAATAAAGAAATTCTTAATGTTACCAGAACTTAAAAGACGATAACGGTCATGTATTAGACCACTTATTGAATTTAGGTAACCCCCTTTTAAATCAGAAATGTTTAACCATTCTTTACCTTCAGGGTGTTGGACTACCCAATCCAGAGGAGGGCATACCATGGGGAGGTTGAGCTTTAAGGGAAGCAAGGAGGTATCGAATTTACACTCGGCATAGAGAGTGCTTGAACGATAATAAGAACCTTTCTTTTTTTTTAATGTTTACCCCAAAATTGTCAAATTCTCTATGTTTTAACTCTATCAGATCTCTTTCAACCAAGAATTCCACCAATGCTGTCCCGAAAGGATAACATATTTCGCGTTTTGAACGCTGAGGAACCTCAGAGAAAGAATTTGAGGACTTTTTACCGACACCGGATAAGCCTTTATTATACAATATGTGCGCGTTGGTACGCACAAGATGCTCAATCTTTTCGATCAAAGTGGCACAACTAACAGATGATTCCACGTTGAATAAACAACTTAAAATATGAATTAATATTGCTTCGATATCATGGCAGCCATAAGAATTAATCAATTCCTTATCAGCTTCATTAAGCAAATCCTTATAACCATCGGCAGGGGGGGTTCTTTGACCCTTATCATAGGGAAGGACCTTAATCCTATCAAGGTTATCATCAACCTTATCTAGCTTATACTTACCCTTCAGGTAATCCCGGGCATTAGGCAAATCACTCTTAATGAACCTTTCCAAAAGGCTAGGGTTACCAGCAAAAATACATTCCTCATTGTACTTCATAGTGAGGTCTTCTACTTTAGCCTGGAGGGCACGTAATTGATCCTCATCGTGATGCATATTCTTATGCTCTGCCAGCATCCGATAGACCAGATCTTTGAATTCCTGTTTTACCTTGCTACCAGGGTCAAAAAAACCCCGCTTGAGACTAGATGATACATACTTTCCATGACTCTGAGGAAACTTTTCATTGTTCGATTCATTGGAACCATTAAGTGATTCATTGCCACCAATGAATGCTTTTCTCTTTTTCAGATACGAGAAAAGTAGCAACCATAGACCTAGCTCACAGAAGAAGGGGACTAGTTTCGACAGGAAAGAGGGAACATGGTGTTGTGCTTCTTACCTATTGTATTGGATCTATATACCGCTGATTCAAGCCAGTCCACTCATTTCATTTAGAAAGACTTGGAATTGTTTGATCTCTTTCATTTCTTCTTCTTCAATCATTGATAAGAACTAAAAAAGAACTCAAGTTTCATTCAAATGTTTTTTACTTAAGTTTATATAATATAAGTAAAAAGCAGATCTAAATTAGTATTTCTTCTTTTTTGATTTTGATTAGGACGCATACATTGATAATCCAGTGTGCAATTCATTTTTATGTTAGTCATATAGGTTACACAGAATCGGAGCTAGAAGAAAGGGTAGGTTTAATCTGAAAAGTACTCTTTCATGTTAAGTTAATTGCGTTTCGTAAAAAAAAAAAATGTCTATTCGGATCAGGAACAATCGAAAAAAGCCAGACTAGAACGGTACCCCTTTTAATCCTGAATATGGTGATACCTCCCATTGTACCAACCTACATATGTCTTTCTTCCATCACAATTGGTACTATTTTCATTTCCATTTTTTTGATGAAAAATGCGAAAGAAAAGAAGGATCCTCCCGCTGGGAATTAGATCCTACTCTTTTTCTCCCCTCTTCACAGAAGATGGAGAGATGAATTGATCGCTTGCAGCGCCTAGGTCGGGACTGACGGGGCTCGAACCCGCAGCTTCCGCCTTGACAGGGCGGTGCTCTGACCGATTGAACTACAATCCCAGGAAAATTAGGTCTATAGCCTAAAATTTCTTTTTTTTTAATTCTATTTATTAGATTGAGTTTCGCCGTGTTGTAACAGAAACACGAATGATATACTATTTCTTATTATATAATATATAATTCCAGTAGACTCATAGTATAGTAGGCTAATTCATGAATTGAATCAAATAGGCCTTTTCTTTTTTAAAAAAGCGGTAGAGTCACGCTCTTTAAAGGCCCTAAGAAAGAGGCTTAAGTGATCACTTCAAATCCGATAAAGGGCTTCCACGAAACTCCTGTCTTAGTCTTCATTTTTTATGTTCTGGGACATAGATATTCAAGATATCCTATTATGAATCGCTAAAGTCTTCCTCCTTCTCCATTGTTCCAATCAGATCCGAAAAATGAGAAATCAATCAAAAGTCAGTGGATCTGAATTGAATCATGACTATATAAGCTATTCTGATATTAAGATTCAATATAGATGAAATCGTGGAAGCGGACCTTTTCTTTCCTTGGACCACGTAAGAATTCGTCGTCCGATTGAATCTTCTTGTTCCTGGATGCTCCATCAAAATCCATCGCTATTCCTTTCCTCCACCGAGAAAGGTTCATTCCAAGTCACAAGAGCAATCTTTCTTTTTTTAATGAATTTTTCTTGTCGTTATGGTAATGCAATGCAAGAGGCCGGAAATCAGGTTGTTTCTGATGATGAAAAGAGCTTTTATGTTATGTGCAATTTTTGAAAACCCTTAAAAGTAAGTAGGTAATGTTAGAAGACGACTGTCGGTATCTGATGGTCAGATACCTACGGTCGGTATATCTTTGAAAGCTCAGACGGAGAGAAAAAATGGATTCCTCGAAGGCTACTTAAGGAACTTTAATGCAAACCAGAAGGACTGGAGCTGTTGGATATTGCTCAGTACTACTATAACTTAACAACCAAAAAGCTCTGCGTCGAACTTCAGCCCCTTCGAGTTGGCCACGGGGCAACAGCCTCTGACGCCCCACACCATTGCGACAGGAGGGAGCTTGCCCATCAGCCTACTTTGCCAAGAGGTGGCAGGAGGATAGCAGAAGCTACCCAACCTACTTAAACAACCTAAAGGCTTAGCCCGGTCTGAAGAAAGAAGAAAGTAGACCCTGTAGAGAAGCGGATAGAAAAGATCGCCTATAGACTCAAGCGACCAGCTCGGCGAAAACTCACCCCGTATTCCATGTAAGTCAGTTGACTTCGATTAGACCAGACCGACCCAGAGAGGAACGTGCCCACGAGGGCACCACCAGATGTTGTAGATGAACCTAACCTACTAAAGAAGAAGTTGAGTATATCATAGCTGACCGCACCATGGGCTAGCCCATAGACCGACTGCACAAATGGAATACTACTTAGTCAAGTAGAAGGGCCAACCTGAGAGCAAGTCAAGCTGGGAACGGGTTGAGACTTACGATTCCGAAGACCAAGTCAGAGACTACTGGACGTCTCGCAGAGCGACTCTCAACGAGGACGTTGAGACTGTTCGAAAAAATGCTTTTTTGGCTTAATCCACCTTTACTAAAGATCAAAGAGTACGCTTGTACTCTGGCTAATAAGGAAAAGGTTTTTTTTTAAATCCAAGTTTGACTCTTCTTAGATCCTTAGCGCAAGCGCTAAGTAAGCAAGCTACCTTATTGTAATAAAAACGAGGAAAATAACGTCAAGGAGAAAGGAACAAGGGGGCCAGAGGCACCGATCATTATATCTTTTCTTTTTCTCTCTTGTATGGAAAGAGGGGATGATATGTGGCCTAGTATACTTTCTCGTTTGGTCAACGAGACGTACGTACGTAAGTCGACATAGCTCCATGTATATGTTCTTTGGAGCTAGAATCTATCAATAGAATTCAATTAAATAATAGTGTAGTGAGCCTAGGGCAACGAACATGGCTCAAGAGTGTCTATACAAAGTCCTTCTCTTCTTCACTCAAAGAGATAATGCAACCTTTGAATGGTACTTGATAAAGAATGAATCTTTTGGTTAGAAGTTCTACGGATAAAAGGAAATGCCACGCTCCGCGTGTCACGAGATATGGGGCGTTCTAATCGAAGGCTCATACTTTTCGGCCTTATTACGGTAAGGCCA